TAGAAAAAAATATAATATTATATTATTTCATTATATTAATATTATTATATTAATATTATTATTGCAATAAACAGATTTGAACTGTTAAAATAAGATCATGAATCTTATATGTTACCATTACATCATATTGCTAATTACTACTGCATAAATAATACATATTGATTTATTAATATGTGTTATTTATGTATCTATCCTGTTAAATTAAAGTTACATTTATCTCTATTTAGATCATTTATTATCTTTATCCATATATATATACTTATACTTATATTCATATTTATCTTTATCCATATATATATATATTTATATTCATATTTATCTTTAATTATATATATATATCTATATATATATTTATTTATATATATACTTATATACATATATATATCTCATATATTTCTTATATACATATATTTATATATAATATATATTATACTTATATATTAATATAATACATTAAATATAAATATTATTATATATATTAATAATGTCAATAAAATATATAAATATTATGAATAATAAATTATTATTAACAATGTCCATAATATAATAATATAAATTATTATAATATAATATAATAAAATATAATATAAGATAATGTCAATAATAAATAGTATATTACCTAATAAATAAGTAATGGGGATAAAAAGGAAATAAAAATAAAAATATATTAATAAAATGAATAATTAATGAAGAGCGACAGAATCTTTAATATAACCAGATAATAAGATACTAAATACATAAGCTTGAATAATAGCGATACCGAATTCTAAGATAGTAATAGCAACAACAGCGATAATAGGGATAATACCACTAACAAAACCTAATAAAGAAGAACTCATAAGACTGATGATTAAAGAACCTAAGATAAGCATAAGAAGATGACCAGATAAGATATTAGCACCTAAACGTAAACCTAAAGAAATAGCTCTAGAACTATAAGAAAGAGCTTCGATAAGAACAAGAACAGGAACTAATGGAAGAGGAGTACCGCTAGGAACGAATAATGCAAAGAAACCTCAACCATGTAAATATAAACCTAATATAACATTACCAATTCATAAAGCTAAGCTAAATGAAACAATAGCAACTAATTGAGCTGAGATAGCAAATGAATAAGGAATCATAGATATTAAATTAGCAATAAATATAAAGTTAAATATAGTAAATATTAATGGGAAGTAAACACCTCCAGCACGTCCTATTTGTGATGAAACTAAATTATATAATGTATCATATAATGCGATAATTGCAACGGCTCATCTAGAACCTTTTAAATTAGTATTAGTTATAATAAAACTATAACTAAATATAATTAATATAACTATAATTATATATAAACTATAATTAGTTATAGATAAAGTTAAATAATTATTAACCATTAATAATGGTTTAATCTCGAATTGATCAAGTGGTGAATATAACATTTTATATTATTAAATTTAACCTTTATATGGTTTATATATATATAATTAAATAATAATCAATAAATGATAAATTATATACGAATAATAATAGATCTAGCTATTAAAAGACGTAAAATATTAGGTAAAATTATAGTAGCAGTTAAATATAATAAAATAGATAAAGCTAAAATACCGAAAGATAATAAATTCATTCAATAGAATGGTATTAATTGAGGCATAATAATTAAAATATATATGATAAAATAAATAAAGACTAATCAGATTGAGAGGACTCGAACCCCTAAGTTTCAACACCCAATGTTGACTCGTTACCAATTACGATACAATCTGTTAAATCTTATTAATTTAGCTTTATTTAATAATATTATCTTCTAATAAATATTTATATATATAATTTAAGACTTTATATAATAAGACATCATGTAGGGAATTGAACCCTCATAAATTTATTTGCAATAAATTCTCAGCACCAGCTGAAAACATGATGATATGATAAACGTGAATCGAACACGCACAGTGGCATTGGAAGTGCCAGGGTCTACCATTAACCTATTATCATTTAACTTACCTTAAAATAATGAATATATATAATAACCTTGTACTTTGTCATATCATATTTATTATACCATTAGGAAATAAACCATATCATATAGTAGGTATAATTAATGATATCATTAATATATTCTCTCTATATGTACAATCACTAGTTAATGATATATATGGTGTTTTAATACCTCCAGTTAATCTATTAGTAACTTTTAACATATATGCAGCTGATAATAATACTGATAAAGCTGATATTATACCTATTATAGTTGAACGTTGTATAGCTCCAGTTAAACTAAATAATTCACCTATAAAATTAACAGTTAAAGGTGTACCAATATTACTGAATGATAATATTAATAAATATATAGATAATATAGGCATATATGTAATTAAACCTTGATAATAATAAATTAATCTATTATGATAACGATCATATAAAATACCACCAACAATAATAAATAAAGCTGGAGATACAAAACCATGAGCGATACTCATAATTAAACTACCATTAATACCGAATATATTATTAGATAATATACCTAATATACATACAGCCATATGACTTATAGAACTATAAGCTACAATAACTTTAAGATCACTTTGTCTTAAAGTAATTAATGATGTATATATAATAGTTATAACACATATAAGATAAGCTACAGGTGTGTATAATACAGTAGCATCTGATAAACTAGGTAATATTAAACGTATAATAGCATATATAGCTAATTTTAATATAACACCAGCTAATAACATAGAACCGGCTAATGGGCTCTCACTATGAACTACAGGTAATCATGTATGTACTGGTACTAATGGTGTTTTAACCATTATACCTATAGATAAACATATAAATAATATACATTGTAAATCTGTATTTAATACAACTAAACTTATAGATTGATAATCTGTATTACCAATTAATACTTCATAAGTACCTATAGCTAATAACATAAATAAACTACTAAATAATGTATATATTAATATATAATCAGATGCTTTATCTCTATTATTGGCACCATAAAGACCTATTAATATAAATAATGGAGCTAATGAAGCTTCAAAATAAACATAGAATGATAACATATCTTGACACATAAAATTTATTAATAAAATAGCTCCTAGAGTTAAAACTAATTCAAAATATAATATACTTTTTATATTATTTCAATTAGCTATTATACTTAATGGTAATAAATAAGCTGTTAATAATATAAATATATCAGCTATACCATCAGATGTGTAATATATACCTATTTCATTTCAATCTGATAAAGTTGGTATTACTAATAAAATACTAGATATTAATATTAATGGTTTAGCATATGATATTAAAGATCTATTAATTAATGTAATACTTAATAAAAATAAAATATAAATTAAAGACAAAATAATAAAATTTTAAACTAAAAATATATGATTAATGGGATTTGAACCCATAAATAATTAATCCTAAGTTAATCGCGTATACCGTTCCGCCATAATCATTCGGGTGCAACGTGATTCGAACACGTGGGTTATAAACCTTGATAGCTCAAATATCATACCTTAAACCACTCAGTCATACACCCTTATATATATATATAAATATAATAAAAAATATAAATAATAAAATATAAAAATAAGTATAAATATATATATATATTACCTAATAAAAGCGAATAGTCACGATTATAGCTAATAGAATAGTAAAAGAAGTAATCAAAATTAAAGAGAGTATGATTGCAGTATTGACAACACTACTAATATATTATATGAGTAGTAATAATTTAATAACATTGTTAATAGCGATAGAAATATTGTTATTAACAGTAACATTAAAAATAATAAATATAAGTGGTTACTATGATGATTCATATGGAACAATTTATAGTTTAATTATATTAATATTAGCTGGAGCAGAATCAGCAATAGGTTTAAGTTTATTAGTAGCTTATTATCGTTTAAGAGGATCAATAGGACATAAAATATAATGAATTTCTTAAAATATAATCATGAAGAATCGATATGAATAGATTTAGGAAATTGGCTTAATATCGGAGATATTAATATATCATATGATTTATCATTAGATGAATTATCTATGACTGTATTAGTACCCGTATTTATAGTAACATTATGTGTATTATTATATGCAATATTTTATATGTCGCATGATCCTAAACGTAATTTATTTTTAATATTATTAAGTATATTTGTTATATTTATGACTATCTTAATAGTTGCTGGTAATTATTTACTATTATTTGTTGGTTGAGAATATGTTGGTGTAATATCATATATATTAATATCATTTTGATCAACACGTATAGCAGGTATGAAATCAGCTTTATCAGCTATATTAATGAATCGTATGGGTGATACATTTTTCGTAATAGCTTTAGGATTAATGTTAATTAATTATAGAGCATTAGATTTCGAAACAATTAATTTATTAACTAAACAATTTGATATATCATTAATAAATATAATATCAATATTATTAGTATTAGCAGCTACAGCTAAGAGTGCACAGTTGGGGCTTCATGCCTGACTGTTACTATCAATGGAGGGTGATATAAATAAACAAAGCTGTAGATATATTAATACAAATATATCTAAACATAGAAATATATATAATATACAAATAAGAAATTATAGTACTAAAATTAGTAGAAATACTAAATTAGTATATGTATATGATATATACTCAATGGAATTAATTAATAATAAACCTTATTTATCTATAACTGAATGTCATAGAGAATTAGGGTTTACACAGAGCACTATAAGTAGATATATTAAAAATAAGGAATTATATAAATATAGATACATATTTAGTGGACATGAATTATCAAAAGATATATTAAATGATTATATATCTATAACACCAGAAATGGCACAAATAATTACAGGAGAATTATTAGGTGCTGGTCGTATAAGAGTTAAAAAGACTAATAAGTCTGCAACTTTACAATGAACATTTTCTAATATAGCTTTAGAATATATTAATTATCTTAAATTTAATGTATTAAAAGCTATATGTACTGATTCTTTACCTACACGTTTTCCTCCTCTAGGTAAAGGTGATATCAAACAATATTCATTCGGTACTAAATCTATGCCATATTTTTATGATTTACATCAAATATGATATAGATGAGAGTGATCTGATGAAAGATATATGAAGATATTACCTTCTAATATCGAGGAATTATTGACACCTATATCACTTGCACATTGAATTAGCAGTAATGGTACATTCGATGGTACTACTGTTTTATCTACTGAACATTTCTCTTGTGAAGAAGTTGGTATCTTATCTGATATTTTATATCATAAATTTGGTATCAATTCTCATTTAGAATTGAAATTTAGACCAGGTAGAACCATAGCTGATGGTTATCGTATTTATATCGATCAAGCTTCTCAAGATAGATTAATTGAATTAGTTAAACCTCATATGATTGAATCATTTTATTATAAAATAGATTCTAAATATGTTAATAAAGCTAATATTAATAAATCTATATAATATTTATTATAATATTTAACTATTCAATTTATATATATATATATATATATTATATTTTAATTAAAAATTTATATAAATAAATAAATAAATGAAAGAGAATAAAATAAATAATAATAATAATAAGCTATCTAATATAACTATAAATACCCGTAAACCTAGAATAGGTAAAAAATTATGAGTATATAATATAATAACTATGAAATTAGTTAATAATAAACCATATAATTCAATATCAGAATGTAATAGAGATTTAAATATAGAGAGAAAAACAATAAATAAATATATTAATAATAATAAAATATATAAATATAAATATATATTTAGTAATAAATTATTAGATAATAATATATTAAATCAATATAATATTAATATATCAGATAAAGCTAGACAGGTTATAATAGGAGAATTATTAGGTGATGGACATTTACATTTAGCTGATAATAATCAATCAGCTAGATTAGAATGAGCTTTTTCTATTAAAGCTTTACCATATGTAAATTATTTAAAATTTAATATTTTAAAAGAATTATGTAATGATACATTACCTACTCCTTATCCTAAAGATAATCCTAGACATTATTGATTTAGTACTAAATTTAGACCTGATTTATTAGAATTACATAAAAAATGATATAAATATGATAATATTAATAATAGATATATTAAAACATTACCAGATCCATTAGATATAAGTCCTATAGCATTAGGACATTGATTAATGGGTGATGGTAGTTATAATAATGCTGTTATTTTATGTACTGATATCTTTACTAAAGATGAAGTACTTAAATTAATTAATTATTTATATTATAAATATAATCTTGATAGTAATTTATTAGTTATTAAATATAAACTTAATAATAATTTAATTATTAGATATAGAATTAGATTTCGTTCTAATTCAACTCATAAAATTAGATTATTAATTAAAGAACATATATTACCTGAATTTTATTATAAATTAGGTATTAATTAGGCCCTCATTAAATTTCACTATAAACTTTAATTTCCTTATCTTAATTATTTAAGTATTTATATAAGGTAAATTAGTAGGAAATTATATAATATATATATTATATATCCTCAGAGACTAAATGTGAAACATATATAGTATATGAAGTTATAGTTCAACATAAATAGAAATATTTATGATAAATTGCCAACACCAGTTAGTGCATTATTACATGCGGCAACTATGGTATGTGCCGGTGTTTATGTATTAGTAAGATCTAATATAATATTAGAATATTCTCCTAGTATATTAATATTTATATGTTGATTAGGTGGATTTACTACTTTAATAAGTGGTTTAATCGCTATAGTAACGAACGATATTAAAAGAATTATAGCTTTATCAACTATGTCACAATTATCAATAATGCTATTAGCTATAGGTATAAGTAATTATGATTTAGCTATATATCATTTATATTGTCATGCTTTCTTTAAAGCATTATTATTTATGGGATCAGGAAGTATAATACATAGTGTATTATCTGAGACACAAGATATACGTAAATATGGTGGATTAATAAATTATTTACCGTTTAGTTATATAGCAATATTGACAGCTTCTCTATCTTTAATGGCCATACCAGGATTAACAGGATATTATAGTAAAGATATTATAATTGAAAGCTTATATGGTTCTTATTCATATAGTGGTTATATGTTATATTATTTTGCTGTAGGTTCAGCAACATTAACTAGTATATATTCTATAAGAGTATTATATTTAACATTCTTAAATCAACCTAAAAGTAATAAATATATTTATAATTATGTTCATGAGAATTATGGTTTATTAATACCTATGATAGTATTAATATTCTATAGTATATTTATAGGATATCAAAGAGATAATGTAATAGGTCATTATGGATTTAATTTACCTAATAATAATTATATAATAGAAACAGAATTTACATTACCATGATATATTAAATTATTCCCATTAATAGCTGGTTTAACATTATCAATAATATTAGTATATTATTATGAATTTAATTATAAATTAACTAATAGTAAAATATATAATTATTTAAGTAATAGAATATATTATGATCAATTATTAAATAATGTATTAATACGTCCAGTATTAGTATTAGCCGGGAATATGAATATATTCATAGACCAAGGTTTACTTAAAGTATTAGGTTCTACGGGTATTAGTAGATCTATCACTTTTATCAATCTTACTTTTATAAGTAGTATTATTTATTTATTCATTTAATTTTATATATTTTTATATAAATTTTATTATCTATTCTTGTTAATTAATTATGATTAATTAATTTATATTAATTAATTTATTATATATTCATATAAATCTTTATCTAAATTTGAATAATTAATATTTAATTGAATTATTATATTTTATAATATTCAGTATTTGCATTATTTTTTAGATATTGTCTATCTATTTTTAATACTTCTAATATTACTTCTAATACAAATGCTATAACTAATATAGTTAAAAATATTATTAATATAATTAAACCATATAATCCATTAACATAAGCACTTGTTACATATGGTAATATAGATGATATTTCTAAATCAAATGGTAAGAATAATATAGCAACTAATATAAAAGCTACTGAGAAAGCAGATCTAGATTGTTGATATGATGTAAAACCACATTCAAATGGACCTGTTTTATCTATATAAGCATTACTTGGTGCTAATATTCAATTTAATCCTACCAATACTAACGCTACTATAGGAGCTATTATCATATAATATATAAACATATTAATTATTTAATAATGTTAACCCTTCTAATAATGTTGGTAATATTAAATATATACTTATTAATATAACTATATATATACTTATAATTAATGATACTGTATTATTTATTAATACTTTATCATTATTATTATTTAAATTTATAGCTAATTGTTTAATTATATAAGCATAATAATATGTAGCTATAACACTAAATATAATAATAGTTAAACTTTCTAAATATAAACCAGAATCCATTAAAGCTACTATGATATAATATTTACCATAAAAACCTGGTAATGGAGGTATACCTATTAATGAAAATAAACATATAATAAATATTATAATTAATGTATTATTATTAATTAATAATTCATTAACATTTACTATTGGTGATCATTGTGATGCTGGTTTAGCTGTATTTGATCCTATTACTAATATTATATAAAATATTAATATATGTGTTAAACTATATTGTAATATATATAAATAATATGATTGATCAGCTAATATTACGGCTGTTATTAAATAACCAAAATTTAATATACCACTATATGCTAATATACTTTTTATTGTAACTTGATATAATGGCATATAAGCAGCTATAACTATAGATAAATAAAATGAGATAATTAATACTTGTGTATTAAATAAAGCAATATTTAAATATATAAATGACATAATAGAAACTTTAGCAACAATACTAATATAAGCTGTAATATAAGTAGGAGTATAACTATATACAGCTATACTTCAACTATGTAATGGAGCTAGACCCATTTTAAATATAAGACCTATAATTAATATATCAAATGAATTAAAACCATTATTATTATTAAATAAATAATAAGTACTTAATTCATTAAGATTAGTTAATCCTGTTTGATGATATACTTCAGCTGATGATAATAATATTAATACAGATGCAATACCACCTGTAACAAAATATAATATAGCACCACGTGTAGCATTGTATGACTTGTTATATATACCTGTTATTATATATAATGAATAAGATTGTAATTCTATAATAACATATAATGGTATTAAATCATTAACCATAGGCAATAATATAAGACCTATTAAATTAATAATCATTAATAATGCTATTCATTTATTAGATATATTATATTTATTATATATAGTACTATATAATAATAAACTTAATACTAATATTATTAATAATATAACTATAGGACTATTACCTGATGTATATTTAAATCAATCATTATATAATGTTATATTACTATATTGTATATTTAAACATTCTCATGCTAAATAACTAATAAATAATAAACTTATAGATGCTAATCTATTATAATGTTGAGTATTAGGGTTATAAGCTAAATAAACTATAAATGAAACTAGAGATACTAGTAACATATGACATAAGGGGATTCGAACACCTATAACATTATCCGTAGTAATGTGTATTACCATTATACTATATGTCAATATATATATAAAAATAGAATAATTAAAATTAAACTCCATATAATAATAAGAAACTAATCATTAATGAGAATAAACCACAAGCTTCGGCTAAAGCGAAACCTAAGATAGCTTGAGGGAATAATGTGCTACGTAAAGAAGGATTACGTGATGTACCGTTAATTAAAGCTACGAATACTAAAGCGATACCGATAGCGGCACCACCTAAACCAATAGTTGCTATACTAGCTCCTATGTACTTAGCTGCAAGTGCTAATTGCATTTCTAAGGTTTTATATAATCTTATTATATATTTATGTCATTGTTAGCTTAATAGGAATCGAACCTATATTTCCCGATTATCAATCAGGCTCTCTACCTTTGAGATATAAGCTATTAATAATTTGAATAGTTAATATTATTATAAACCCCGAGCAAGTTCCCTTACCCGAACTATATTTCAACTTATAGCATATTTTTCATTTCTAATAAATATTTTTATACTATCTTTAGTTTCTATCTTTTATATTTTCGTTTTATATAATATATTTATATTCAACTTATTATAATATATATTAACATATTATAATCATAATATATAAATTAATATTTTATTATAAAATAATTATTTATTATAATTAATAAGTGTCTTCATTATCTAATTATATAATATATTATATTTATATATATATAAATACTATAATTCATTTATATAATATCTATATTGTCTTAAATATAAAATTTATTAAAATATAATAAATAATATTTATTTATAATATAACGTTTATATTTATAAAATATATTAAAATATATATAGAGATATATTTATAATTATATTAATATAATAAATATTAAAATATATACTAAATATAAAGAAGATATAAAGATAAAAATATTTATAAAATCCATCTGTGCTATTGATGAGTGATTAGTGCGAAATATATGACAAATTCACCATATTATACTAAAATATGATTACTGACAGTTCCTCTTTTATAATACCGAGTTTCAGGTATTAATTCATTTAAAGATATAATTCCTTAATTTAACTAATTTATTTTAATCTTTATTTATAAGATATATAATTAATAGTTAATTCGTATCACACCTGTAGCCCATTTCATAAGGGTCATGCGGATTAGTCTTCAACCTTTACTTACTATAATATCTCTATTATACTATTTTATAAAATTTTAATTTAAAATTCTAAACAAGGATTTCGTTCATTACATAACTTAATAATAAACCATGATGGCATGAACTGACGACAACAATGTAACGCCTGTATAATATATAAATATATTATATTCAAGAAATGGTAAGATTTATGGGGTATCGTCCAATTAAACAGCATGATCCACTGTATCGGTATATAACCGTCTAATGTATTACATTTCATTCTTGCGAACGTACTAGTCTGGTGGTATATTCTTAATGTTAATTTGCTCAAATCTCTCTTACAGATTACCTATATTCTTTCTTCTATTTATATTACTATCTAATTTCTATCTTTTTTATAATTAAATATTATAAAGATATATATTTACATATTATATATTATTAATTTAACATATTAAATTATTCATCTAATTTATAACTAGTATGAAATTATACTATTATCTTCATATATTATTTAGATTATAATTATTATATTGGATAATATTATCTTAAATTATTTTCTAATATATTTATCTATTATATATTATTTATCTCCATTAAAATACGATATATATCATATATATATTTATATATAAATTTATATATAAATATAATCTAATTTATAATCTATATATTGATATATTTTAATATTAATAAACTAGTATTATATTATATAATAGCCTAATATTTTCATATATTAATCTATATTTATTATATATATTTATCTATATTAAAATTATAATAAAATTATTATAATAATATATGTTAAATATAAATAAATATAATTAATGTTATAATAAATAAGATTATCTATAATATATATATACTGGTATTAGGGGTAGTAATGAAAGAGAAAATGATTTACGTGATATACATAGTTTACGGCTGCAGTTAAATGGGTACCGAATCCATGTCACTCTTACAGCTTTCATCCCTCAGCGTCAATCTTATTATTTAACTTCTTTGCTGTCTATTATATGTCATAGCATATTAACTCTTTATATAATTTACATATTAAATTTATAAGATTCTATGATTATTCTTATTATATTTATTAATTATATTAATATATAATTAATACTTATATTAATATTTATTAATATAAAATTATTTATAATAAATAATTATATAATAAGATTATATTTCTATTAATAATAATAGAAATAAATAATTATAATTCATTAAAAAGATTATAATGATAATCGTTATTAAGCCTACGGATCCTTTAAACCAAGGATGATAAACGCTTGCCCTGTGTGTATGACCGCTACTGCTGGCACACATCTTAGTAAGGACTAAATATTATTAATTATCATTATTAATTAATATATTAAGATATATTTGATTTTTATTAATATATATTTATTTTATATATTTTATATATATATAAATTATATATTTATAGTAGATTATAATTATAATTTATTATATTATATATATAATATTTATAATATATTTATATATTATATTTAATATTATCAAAATCTTTAATAGATAACATGATCAATCGTTAGATCATTGTCAATAATTCCCCACTGCTGCTACTAATAGTAGTAGATTTAATATCTATGTGCTCCTTATGGCTTCCACCATGGAGTAGAGGTCTTTGGCTAGTCTATTCATACTAATACCTACATCTCTTAAGGTTTTGACCTTATTATACTCACCTAAACGCTTATATATTATATTTATATAATAATTTAATATTTTTATATTAATAAATGAATAATATTATTATATTATCTACTTAATAATAATATATATTAATTTATATATATTATATTATAAATATAAATAATATTATATATAAACTTGCATGTGTTATGTCTCTATTTAGCGTTTTATCTAAACCTACATCAAATTTATGTAGTTAAAGCAAAGTGTTGAATTACTCGGAATTGAACCGAGATCAATCCATTATGAGTGGAGCGCTCTACCATTGAGCTATAATTCATTATATTACCTAATTGAATATATATTATTTATAAATTATTTATTAATAGTACCTATATAAAACATTATATTTTCTATAGTTGATATTAATGGGATTATTATTATATAATGAGCAAAATAATAAAGAGTTGCAAATTGACCTAATGCTATATATGGTATTTCTACATGTAATTGTCCTAAATTACCTAATAATAAGAAATTAAAGATAAATAAGTAGAAAGCTAATTTAGATAATATTTTAAATGAATTACCTCTAATAATTGATCTATCAGTAAATGGTAAAGTTAATAATATTAAAATAGCACCAAACATAGCTAATACTCCACCTAATTTATCAGGTATACTTCTTAAAATAGCATAGAATGGTAATAAATATCATTCAGGTACAATTGATGGTGGTGTAACCATAGGATTACCTGGAATATAATTATCCGAATGCTTAATTGGACTATCATTTCATATTTTATTCATTTCATAAATTTTGTAATTTTAATCAATATATATTATATATTGAATCTTTATTATATGCTTTAAGTTCATATAATTTATAATATATTTTTATTAATTTAATTCTATTAGATTTATAACTTTTAATATAATTATAATTATAATTAATAAAATTTAATATATCATATTTATTATCTAATTCTCATTTAAATAAACCATTACTTTGTTTTAAATAAATAAGATTACCATTATAAATATTTTTATAATAAATAATATCATTATAATATAAATCAGTAATATTTATATATAATAAAGGTATATTATTATGATAATAATAATTAATAATACCTAAAGAATCAAAATAACCACTAAATCATTTATTATTTATATCTAATTTAATAGGAAATTTAACTTTTATATTAAATATATTACATATATGTGAAAATTGTGTAAATCTTTTAGAATTTCTAATATTACCATTAATTTTATTAATAATAATTTTAATATTATATGTATCATATAATATATATCTTACTGATTTATAACCAGCTCTATATTTAATAGATCCTCCATAATTATTCGATATTATCTTTAATATCTCTATATCATCTGATGATAATGTTATTTGTAAATATGGTATCTTTTTCTTTTTTAAACCAAAATAACCTGATCCATCTATTATTCCTGCTAATCATTGATTATATGATTTATTATTATTATTATTATTTAATAATTTTATTTTATTATTATAATGATAATTACGTTTAAAATTTAAAATATGTGTGCGTTTAGTCTCTGAAATATTATAAAATATTTGCTGATTATTATATTTATAATATAATTTCCAGCATATAGCACAATACAATATTATAAAATATAATATAATTAATATATTATATGTTATAAATAAGGGCCATATATGACCTAATGAATTAGGACTGTAAAATACAAATAAACTAAATATAAGTATAAATACAAATACAGTAACTAAATCCTTAAATATAAAATAAGGATGCATTGGTAATCTATCTATGTTACCTGTTACACCTAATGGATTTGATGATCCATTAACATGTAATGCCATTAAATGCATACATACTAATGCACTTAATATAAATGGTAATAAGAAATGTAAAGCAAAGAAACGTTGTATTGTTGGATTACTTACTGAAAAACCACCTCAAATGACATTATAACTCACCATTTTATAAAGTGTTTATCTTTATTCATTCTTAGTCACCTAAGATATTAGACTATATCATCAACTATATTATATCTTATATATTATAATATAGTTGTTGGGCGCTCGTGGAAAGATTATTGTTATACTACTCACTTTCTAGTCGTTGAACGTTTATATTCCTTTATATATATATATATATATATGTATAAAATATACTTCGCTGCGGATTATCTATTTATATAGATTTTCCCGCAATTCACCCAATTATCATATATATATCACTATATATAGCCGCTCATTTTATTTTTTATTTAATATAATTTTAATACTTTTATTAATTATTAATAAAAGAAATTAAAATAATGGTGAGAGTGTGATTAACGGAACTAAATCATTACCGATAAAAGGTATAGCTGATAAAAGGTTAGTGATAACTGTAGCACCTCAATGACTCATTTGTCCATAAACTAGACAATACATATATCGACTGTACATTTAATATCTTACGATATCCAAAAGTGAACCAGTCTGTAGCGAGTTTCTAGTATACTCGACGGTCTTTTAAAATGAAATTAACCGTAAACACTTTTGTTGCCTAGTTTTTAATCCTTTAAATAAAATTAATACTTAATTTTATTTAAATAACAGGATTAAAAAAGAAACTATAATTGTATTATTATTTCTAATATTTATATCTCATATATTTATTATTAAATATAATGACATTAATAATTAATGCAATTTTAATTAAATCAATGCTTGTATACATTAATTATATTAATTATATTAATTACTTAAACAAAGCTGTCATAATATTCTTATTTTGGGCTATTATCTAATGTAAATACCCAAGAATGCTATAGCCATAGTTAATACAAATATTATAACACCTATAACTCATGTCATAATTCTAGGTTGTTTATAACTTCCATAATATAATGCTTTACCAATATGAGCATACATACATAAGAAAAAGAAACTAGCTCCATTAGCATGTATATATCTTAATAATCAACCAGCATTAACATCTCTCATAATATGTTCAATACTATCGAAAGCTAAAAGTAAGTTACTACTATAATGCATAGCTAAAAATACACCTGAAGCAATTTGTATAACTAAACATAAACCTAATAATGAACCTAAATTTCATCAGTAATTTATACTACTAGGTTGTGGACTATCAATTAAATAACTATTAACCAATGATAAATATGTATTCGATTTACGTATTGGCATCTATTATTAAATAATATTTTATTCTTAAATTTTTATTTATTTATTAAAGAAATTAAATTCTATATATATATATATGATATATGCATCTTACCTTAATTATATAAGATAATTTATTATATATTATATATATATATAAATATATATATGAATAATTATAAGATCTTAAAATCTGAATATATTTTTTATATAAAATAAACTTTATTAAACTTAATATTAATAATTAAATTAAATTAAACTTAATAGTGTTGGATTAGAATAGGTAATTCGATAAATGTATGATAATTAGCAGGTTTAGATAATATTAATTCAATATCAGAATCTCTTATAGATCTAGTATTATTAGATTCTAAGAAATCAGGAGTCACATGTATTTCTTCTCTTTCATTTTGACCATTATCTAATTGTATTAATATACTATATAAAGCTATTATAACTGATAATATAGACATTATTGATCCTCATGATGATATTAAATTTCAACCATAGAATGAATCAGGATATTGTGGTATACGTCTAGGCATACCATTTAATCCTAAGAAATGCATTGGTAAGAATATAATATTAACTGATATAAATAATATTCAATAATGAACTTCAGCTAATACTTTATTATAATTTAATCCAAACATTGAAGGACCTCAATAATAATATCCACCTATTAAACTAAATAATGCTCCCATTGATAATACATAATGGAAATGCTTATAAAATATATATATAATATAATATATATATATATATATAATGGACTATCTATTTAAATAATTTAGAAACAAATGAAAGAAATCATAAGGGTTAATTATTATATAACTAAATTAAATAATTGACGTATAGTCTCTGAAGTGACAATAAATGTTACTTGCTGATAATATTATAATAGAGATAATAATTTCCAGCATATAGTCAATTACAGTATAAATATTAAATAAACCTAAATATTTATAAAGGGCCATTTCTCGACCAACAACATAATAAGTATCATGGAAAGCAATATCAATACTAGCATTAGAAAGCATAACACCGGTAGTACCACCGATAGTGAATAAGAATAAGAAACCTAATGCAAATAACATAGGAACTGCTAAACGTAATTCCCCACCGTATAAAGTTGCTCATTATATAAATCTTTAATCATTTCAGATCACAGTTAATTTATATCGTCTAATATATATATAATATAATTATATATATATATAAATAAGTAATAAACTTATTATCATTACTGATGACTTAGGATTATACCTTAGGCAATCATAGATAAAGATATCCTTAGATTACCTGGAGCGTCTAATCTCTACGCTTTTACACAATAGTTTCCCAAAGTATAGTACCGCCCGAAGGGCGGCTATAAATCTTATATTTTTTATATAAGTTTGTGATTTAGTTCGACGATTGTCCTATTTATATTTATATTCTATATATAGGATATTTCCCGAGTTTGCCCCATATATTATATAATATATATATATATAATATCATTTATATATATTTATAAAATTTATATTTCATAGATGGTATAATAAAAGGTTCAATATTATAATATAAATTCTTAATAGATATAATATCAATATATAAAACATTTTTATTATTAGATTTATATAAAGTAGATTTAAAATTAAATTTAATATAAAATATATTAATTAACATAACTAATTCTTTAATAGTAAAATTATGTAAATGTAAAGTAATACCTTTATTATGAAAAGAAGCATTAGACATAATAATATGAGCTAATGATTCATAATTAATTAAATCATAAAGATTAGAAGGTAAAGTTTTAACTCTACCTGTATAAAATAAACGTCTTAATAAACTAAAACATGGTAAAGCCATAGTTACTAATTCTATATTATAATATATTTTATTCTTAATTTTTGATTTAGTTTTAACCGGTAAAGATAAACAATAATGTGATAATATATTATATATATATCATATATATTCAAATTTATCTATACTTTGTTTAAATATAAATTTACTATTATGTTCTGTTAATAAACCTCTATAATTATAATTAATTATATTATAATCTTTAATTTGAAAAATACTATTATTTAAATTCTTTTTAGAAGCATAAGATATAGTACCATTAGATATAATTAAACCTACTAATATATATAAGATTCTATTAGGTATATTAACCATATATCTAACTATATTAGTATAAGGTTTATTATTTAAAGAAGAAGATAAATTAGAACCATAAATAATTAATTCTTTATTAATATTATTTGGTTTAATATAAAATTTATTTCCTCTAGGAAATGTTTTATATATATTATTTATATTTATATCCGGTAATAATACATTATTATTATTTAAACCTAATTCTATACCTTTAGATGATATATAATTTATATATAATATATTATATATAAATGAAATTATAATATATATATTATATATTTTGATCATATAATAATTCTTACTGAAGGAATATAACAATCATGAAAATATTTTAATACCTGTAGGGATAGCAATAACCATAGTTGCACTAGTAAAGTAAGCACGACTATCAATATCTAAACCAACTACATACATATGATGACTTCAAACTAAGAAACCTAGTAAACCAATACTACCTATAGCATAAATCATACCTATTTGACCGAATATTTGTTTTTTAGTATACGTACTAATTATATGTGATATAATACCAAAACCAGGTATAATTAAAATATAACTATAATAATAGAGAGATATATATTAATATATAAATATATTAATTATAATTGTTTAGAAGATTTTTTTCATTCAATTATTTTTGTTAATAATATAGTTGATTCAAGATAACGTTTATTAGGATTAATATCCATATTAGATATTATATTATGTACATCATTATAATATTTAATTTCCATTTCTCTCTTAGGAGAAAGATTATATTTATCAAAATATCTTATAATATTAGGACTAACATATACACTCTCATGATAAGTTATATAAGAATATGATTTAGTATTATTAAAATATGTTATATAACCACCAAAATAATTAGAAATATCATCAAGAAGATGTTCCTCATCAAAAGAAAGAGATAAACCCATAGAATAATAATTCAAATCAGATTTAGGATTTAATTTAAAGAAAAATTTACCTTTAGCATCTACAAATCCAGCAAATCAAGCATTATCAAAATCATAATAATAACCATTTCTTTGAATTATTTTATTATAATCATTATATAATATATATAATTCTAATTCATATAATATAGATAATTTTCTAAATTTAAAATTAACTAAATTTATTATTCTATTTATATTTTCTTCTCCCTTAATAACTAATAAATTATTACGTATATCTATATATATATTATCATTATATCTAGATATATTTAATAATTCTAATATATGATAAGCTAATAATATTCCTCCATGTGTATAATTAAATGTTATACTATTTAATGTTATTTTACCACATCCATCTAAAAGACCTGCAAAATAATGACCTAATTCTTCATTATAACGTGATTTACGTTTCTTTTTATTCTTATTATTATCATTCTCATTCTCATTCTCTTTATTAACTTCATTATAAAATACATCTCCATATGATACTTCATTTAATATCTCATTTAAATCTTCTATATTTATATCATTTATACCCATCTCTTCTATATCATCTATATTTTCAAAAATATTACTATTTAATTTTAAATTATATTTATTATAATTTAATTTATATTAAATTTGGACTATCTCTTAAACTATTTATTATTATTATAATATTATAATAATAATAATATTAGTCTCATCACGTATAGTCTCTGAGGTTACAATAAATGTTACCTTCTGATATATTTGTTAATAATTTAATTATTTATTAAATTATTTATACATTAAATATGTACCAAATAGTCTCAGTAAATAGTGATGTTACGAGGCCGTTTTCCCACCTCTGGATGACCAAAAAACCAGAACAAATGTTGGTATAACACCGGATCTCCTCCAGCTCCAACATCATAAAATCCAGTGTTAAAGTTACGATCCATTAATAATAATGTAACACCAGCTGTTAATACTGGTAATGATAATAATAATAATATAGCAGTAAAGAATATGGCTCATGCAAATAATGGCATATCTGTCATATGTATTCCAATACTTCTCATATTTATTGTTGTTACTATGAAATTTATAGCTCCTAATAATGATGATATACTTGTTAAATGTATAGCAAATATAGCTAAATCAACTGATGGTCCTGAATGTGCACTAATAGATGATAATGGTGGATATCAATTTTGTTTATAATTACATAGCCCGCCCCGAAGGGGCGGGTACTCTTATTATCTCAATTATTCTCATAATTGTTCGGACTATACCTTATATATATATATATTTATATTTTATTTAATCTAATAATTTGTTGTATTTTATATAATTTATCATATTTATCTTTATTATTTAATAATGTTCTTTTTCATAATGTAAATTCAAATGATTTATTACTATTAAATATATTATTATTATTATTTAATATAAAATATTTAATTATATTATTTAAACTTCTATAATTAGATGTTTCTAATATATAATAATTATTATAAAATTTAATATTAGATTTAATATGAAATAAATATTTAATAGAATAAAGTATTATAGGATCTGATTTTAAAGATATACCAAAATAATGTTTATATTTACCATATTCTGATATATTACTATAACTTTCTCTTTTTATATAAAAACTACCTTCAGTTTCTATTAATCCTGTCAATCAACTTTTAGATATTTTATCTTTTATATCATTTATTGATTTTATTTCATTATATTTTATATTATTTCATATTGGTGATTGATTATTAGATATATCTTTATTAATTATATTATTAATTTTTAATAATTTATTATTATTATTTAATGTAATATCATTACTGATTAATATACATTCTTTAAATTTAATATAATTATTATAATTATTACTTAATAATGGATATTTATCATATATTGGTAATATAACATCTATTATCTTAGATATATCATTTAATTTATATATTATTATATTATTTTTTATAATAATTTCACCTACTTTTAATTCATCTTTAATTTTATATATTAATTGTTTATTATTTATTTTTTGTATTATTTTATAATTATATATTATTTTATTATTATTTATATTTATATTAAATGATCCATTATATTCTGTAAATCCTACTAATCATTCATTAAATTTTATATTATTTTTCATTTATTATTTATATATATATATATTATCATATTAAGTCTCTGATGTAAAAGCTAATATATCTTTTACAGGCGTATTGACCTATAATTATATACATTGTAACTCAATATATTAATAATATTAAGTAGTATATAAAATATATTATTATATTTATATATAATAATATAAGGTTATTTACGCATCGAATGATATTTAAACACGGCGCATCCACCGTTCAACCTGTACCAGCTCCAGTCTCAATTAATAATGAAGCTATAACACATACTAATGCTGGTGGTAAACATCAAAAACTAATATTATTTAATCTAGCAAATGCCATGTCTACACCCCCAATCATTATTGGTAAATAGAAGTTTCCACTATAGATGGAAAAGGTTATCACTAACCAATCCCCTAAAAGAACCGCACGTACATGTCACCATGTATACGGCTCACCCAAACAAATAGATATTTTGAGTAAATTGTATTTAATTATACTTTACTTTCTTTATCTACGCTTCTAATCTTATGGTCAATATCATAATGACATCATGAGTGTAATAATACCATATTCTTGATATCATTACGTTTACCTCCTTTATGAATAGGATTAACATGATGGATATGCAATCCTTCATATAAACCTATAGAAGATAAAAGAGGTTTTTTACATTCTGAACATAAGTTGTCCTGAGCCTTCAATAATTTCACCTTGAAAGATGAATTAAGACCCATAGCTTTAAAATTATTATTAGTATTGAATTCTATAACTTTCATATAGTCAGGATGATATGCATGAACATGTAATAAATCCTTGGGCATTACATAATGTTTAGTAGATAGTAGTTGAGTACTATTTACAGTATCCACTAAGTAAATACTCTTGATTTTACCACCATATCTAGAATCACCCTTAACTATACCATGAAATACTCATTTAACCCTTTTAATTTTAGTATAACTAGATTTATTAGGATTTTTCTCATTTAGCTCATTAATAGTTAAAAAGTAATTTTTAGCAATTAATTTTTTACCTCAACGTCTATGTTTACTATGAGCTCATTTTCATACTAAATGATAAATTGCATTTCTAACTAGACTTCTATAACGTGAAGAATTCCCCATGTTATAGTAGTTAGACCAACCCCTAATGATGGGATTAAGTTTAGCAATTAAATTATACGCATCTCAATTTTGAGACTTAGAGAAAATACGTCTTATCTTATCAATAAAAGCTAAAACTTTCAATTTATTGGGATATAAAGCTATACCCCTAGCTCCTGCATGATTAGTATAAAACACATGTTTATCATGTCTTCATTTATCTTGATATTTAAATGTATAACCTAAAAAATCTAATTGCATAGATTTATCTTTAAGTCTAAATAATTTTGTTTTATCATAATTAAGTGATAAACCTCTTTCTAAAAGAAAAGCTTTAATAGCAGGTAGAACTAAAACTTCAATAATATATTTAGATCTTGCTATAACAACAAAATCATCCGCATATCTTACATAAGCAAGCCCAGAAGGTATACGAGTTTTTGTATTATCAGGTAATTTAATTACTATCCTTTGTTCTTTACTCTTAGTTAGAGGGTATAATGCCTTATTAATAACATCTTCTAATCCATTTAATGTGAAATTAGCTAATGTTGGAGATATTATACCACCTTGAGGAGTACCTCTTTCTGTTTTATGAAAAACACTATTATCTATAACACCACTCTTTAATCAAGATATAACAATAAATTTAAGCTTATTATTTAAGAATAAATTATCTATTAATCAATTATGATTAATATTATCAAAGAAACCTTTAATATCGGCATCTAAGATTCATTTATCCTCACTCATCTGTTTAACTATATTGTTATTAAGATTTGCATCACTAATATTACTTCTAAGTTTTGTATCCATAGTTTTAAGTTGAGCTCTAAGATGTGCTATTGCATTCTTAGTTGATCTATTTGGTCTAAATCCATAACTATGTTTTTCCCCCGTCATTTCGACTAAAGGCTCTAAAATTAAATTTATTAAATGTTGTAAAGCTCTGTCTCTAAGAGTAGGAATACCTATAGGTCTTAACGACTTATTACTTTTAGGTATTCATATTCTTCTTATAGGATCAGATTTATATAATTCTGGATTATCGATTATTATCTTTAATCATTCTACTAACTTTATGTAATCTTTAATATTTTCATTTTTTCTAGTAAAAACTACATCATCTACCCCAGCGGTTCTAGAACCTGTTGCTTTAGATAATTTATCTACTGCGATAATTCTGAAAAATAAAGATTTACATAATAATAATTGCTGTTGGTAAACTTCATTACTATTTGTACCATAACTTTCCGCTTTCTTAACTAACTCCATCTGCTCTTTGAAAACCTCCCTCTCAATAAAACTTAAAGTTTTACTGTCTGGTCAGTTTAAAACTCCATTCTTCGTTATTAATCTCTTAACCTCCGCCTTTGACAGCTCAGGTTCGTCCTTGATTGTTGAATAATGACGTACATTCGTTAGATAATTCTTGTTCAGGCATCGCAAATTCAGCTTTTCTCCAAATAGAACACTCTTTGGCTGGTTTTCTATAGTTCTTCTTCTATAACTATAGATCCCAGTATTTCTAGCATTACCTAGAACATTTGCTTTCTTGCTTATCTTGCCCCCGTTTATGCTAATATCTTCTTGTTGGACACTTGAAGATACTAGGTCAGAGACTACAGCCGCCCCAAAGGGGCGGCTTACATAAAGATAGATTACAGTATCCTTTAATTTTACTCAAAGTACTTTTATATTGTTCATTATAAATTTCAATAATCTATCATTTCCGAGGTTCCCGCGTTTGCTTTTGTTTTTCTCCAGATATAATTTTGTTGCTCTGTTAGCTACTACTTTCATATCTTGTGTGTTTGTTAAGTCCTCCTCTGTGTCGGTATTGGCCTTACTTGTGACCTTGAGATATATGGTTTCATTTACACCTCTTGTAATTATTTGGCCGCTGGTATTTTTTATTTCATTATTTGCATAATGAATTATAGGATTCCCAGCTATCGCTGAACCGGTTTTAATATGAAGATTCACTTTCGTTAAACTTAACAACACAACTAGAGCTAGACCTAGACTACTTGGACCATATCCTAATTTATGATCCTTTTGCCATTTCGTACAACCTTCAAAGACTGCCTCGTTGGACAGCCCTCCTGTATTTAGGTCTCAGTGCATTAGAGATGTACACTCTACTGGATCACACACTGGAGATATTATACATATATTATATTTATAATATCTAAAAACAACTCGGCCGCGTCGTAAAAATCCTCCAATTAAGAAAGGCATTACAAACAGGAAAATCATAGCTATAGCATGACCTGTTACTAATACGTTAAATACTTGATTATTTGAGTGTAAATACATTGGACCTGGACCTGATAATTCTAATCTAATAATTACTGACATAGCAGTAGCTACCATAGCACATATCATACCAAATATCATATATAGAATACCAATATCTTTATGAGAAGTACTGAAAAGCCATCTTGTTAAATAACTCATCTTATGATGTTCTGTTGTTGAATTTACATTCATTTTTATTTTATTTTTTATTTTTTTATTATATTGTATATAATTTTTACTCTCTATTATTTTTCACATTTATATCACTATAAACTGTCCTGTTATATTTATTTATAAATATTTCTTATATTTATTATATAGATTTTTCATCTATTTATATTCATAAATAGATTACTTAGTTTATTTCTTATTCTTTATTTGACACTATTTTTATTAGTATTTATATTTTATATAGACATTATATTAATATCCTATAATATTTAAGAAATATTATAATATTAATATAATATTATATATTCTGTATCATTTTTATCTCATTATTTTATATCTTTATATTATTTATATATATTGTTTATTAATTACTATATTATATTATTTATATATTTGTACATAAAATAACTATTAAAGTGTATATTTATATATTTGTATATATATAATAATAAGTATGTATATATTTATATATATAATAATTATAGAGTATAAATAGAGATATATAAAGAATAAAGTAAGTATAATAAGGATGCGAGGGACGAGGAATCATCAAAAATATAAATAATTTGTATTAATTATGAGAAATAAATAGATGAAATCTTACCTAATGTAGTGGGGAATATAAATAAATAAATGGAATAATAAATAATATGGAGAAATAATTAATAGAAATTATACCTGTTAACTAACTTAACTGAATAAATTGGTTATGCTATATCATTATTTATATTTGCTATATTATATTTATATATTAATATAGTATCATTATATATATAATAATGGTTTATATATTATATTGTATAATATATTATTAAGATATATATTTATTATATATTATAGTATAATAATATACATAATAATGGCTATTAGTTAATAACTGGCTATATATTAAAGGAGGTATAGGGTTGATTATAATAGTATAATTATATATATGATAATGGTTATTAGATAATAATTGGATATATATTAAAAGGTATATATCTATTGTATATAAATGTATAATGAAATATAAATATTGGAATAATAATTATAAATAAGGTAAGATAATGGTTATCAAGACAATGATTATTATCTATAATAGAGGAATTGAAAATGAACGAGATAGAGATATATAAAGAATAATCAGATATATAGAATGGAAATAGATTATATGAGTATAATAATAATAATAATATTACTATATCATAACAATGTATTATATTCGTAGTATATGAGTAATGATTAAGATATATATTGTAGTGTTAATGGTACCTAATACACTGTTTATTCTTACCAACATTTCCATCGTTTTTATTACTCATTTATTTTATCTTCTATTTACCCCTCATTTTATTATTTATATAAATAATATTATATATTTTATATCTTATTTTATATAATAATTATTATAATAATAATAATATATATATAGATATATTATATATATATATAATGATATAATTATATAATTATATGAGGAATAAGAGATAAGACATGTAAATTTAAGTGTGTAAAATGAACGATGCAAATCTCGGGAAGAATAAAGTATTAGTATAAGTACATGTGGTGTTACATATATTATATCTCCATATATATATCTTTATACATATATATATCCATATAACTTTATGATATATAACCTCTCTCGCTAGTTTTCAATATTCAGGTTAGATAATAATCATTGTCTTGATAACCATTATCTTACCTTTCTTTATTATTATTATTCCATTATATTATTATATATCCATTTATATTCAACCATATACTCCTATTTATATTATTATACTTTATTATTCTATATCCCATAACTTTATATTATATTATACATTTATATTTAACAATATACCTCTATTTATATTATTATACTTTATTATCTTATTTCCATAACATTATATTATATTATACATTTATATTTAACAATATATACCTTTTAACTAACATTGCTTTATTAACTAATATCCAATTTATTATATTTTATTATTCTTTATTAGAATAACTTTTTATATAATTTATATTATATATTATAATATATATAATTATTATATAATAATAAATATAAAAATATATGCTTTATATAATAAAGATGCATTAAATAATAAGGATAATTACAATATTTAATATACTAATATTAATAATAATATAATAAAATAAATGATACGATAAAATGTAATTTTACGAATTAAAAAATAATATTGTAAAATAATACATATGTACATATATTGTTATTAAGATTACATATGTTCTATTAACAGAGAAATATTTAATTTCCAATGTCTTTATCCTCCCACGCCTTTAACCCATATTGTCCTTATATATCCTTATATATCCTTATTCTTATATTTCTTATTTTATATCTATTCTCTATCTTTTTCTATTTTATATTTATATATATTTATCTCTTTATATCTTTATCTTTATAAATATATTTATTATATTTATTTATCTTATATTTATATTTATATATATTCTTATATATATCTTTATATATATATCTTATATATATATGAATAATTATTAATTATATTTATATATCTATTTTATATTTTATATATATATTTATATATAATCTATTAATTATATTATTAATGTCTATATTATTATATAGAATAATATTATATTAATTATATTATAATATCTATAATAATTATTAATTATATTATATTAATAATATATAATGTCTAATAATTATATTATAATTATATTATATAATAAATAAATAAAGAATAGAAAAATAAAGATAAAATTAAGTTAAATTAACTTCCTCATCAATATACTATAATATATATAAATAATCATATAACATCTAATACATGTAAATATAATATAGTTGTTTCAGCACCAACATGACTAGTATTAGTAAAATCATAATTATATACACGATAAGTACATATCATTAACATTATAGTTAACATAATCATATGTAAACCATGAAGTCCAGTTAAACTAAAGAAAGTAGAACCATAAACACCATCACTTAAAGTGAAACCAGAATAACAATATTCTAAATATTGGAAATAAACGAATAAAGCGATTAATAAAGTAGTATAAGAGAAACCATATAAAGTATGAGATCTATGACCTTGAATTAAAGCATGATGAGCATAAGTAACAGTAATACCAGAAGCTAATAAAATAATAGTATTAAGTAATGGTAATTCAGCAGGTGATATAACAGGTATACCAGCAGGAGGTCATTGCATACCTAATTCCATAGTAGGATTTAAAGCTGAATGTAAATAAGCTCAGAATAATGAAGCAAATATTAATATTTCAGATAATACAAATAATAAGAAACCTTGATTAATACCACGTTTAACAGCTATTGTATGATCACCTAAATATGTACTTTCAGCTATAATATCTTTAAATCATAATGTCATACTATATAAAACTACAATAATAGCTAATATAATAATTCATATATTATTAATATAACCATGAGCTGATAAACCAAGACTTAAAGCTAAATCCATTAAACTAAAAGAAGTAAAAATAGGTCAAGGAGAAGGACCAACTAAATGGAAAGGATGTAATTGTAAATAACCTCTAATATTATTAGTCATTTTTATTAAAAAATAAATAAGATAATGAATAATAAATAATAAAATGAGAATGACTGGATTCGAACCAGTATAGCTTGCTTAAAAGGCAAGAGTCCGAACCTTTAGACGACATACTCTATAAAATAATGCCTATGCTGAGATTTGAACTCAGACGGATCACGCTTCAAGCAATTGCTCTACCATTGAGCTACAAAGGCTAAAATAGAATTATATTATAAATTATAAAGAATAATAAAGAATATAACAAGAGCAGATAGAGTTGAACTATCATCAAATGTGTTGAAGACATATGCTTTACCGTTAAGCTATACTCTTAAAATTAGTTGTAATGGATTTGAACCAATAACGTAGATGTGTAAGATCTAAGATTTACCATTAATCTAACAACTAATAAAGAAAGAATATCCTAATAGGAATTGAACCTATATTTAAATATTAGAAGTATATTGTTTTACCATTAAACTATAGGATAACGGTTAATCAGTGAATCGAACACTGAACCTAAAAAGGGACTATATAGCAAATAGCCTGATTTTACCAATAAATCAAATTAACCACGCAATACATCAGATTCGAACTGACATCACCTATAGTGACATTATAGGGCTTTACCATTAAGCTAGTAATGCTTATCCTGAATCAATACGATTCGAACGTATATAACTTAGACCAAATCTAAGGGACTTGCCAATTAGTCAATGATTCATTATTTTATTATTATTATTATAATTAATTATTATATAATTATATAATAATATATATATAACCTCAACGAGAATTGAACTCGTATATCAACAATGAAGATGTTGTATCATACCATTAGATCATAAGGTCAAAAAATAATATAAATGTCTAATATAGGAGTTGAACCTATAACCTTTCGATTACAAAACGAATGCTCTACCAATTGAGCTAATGAGACGGGGTAACTACTGAGAATTGAACTCAGATGGACCGTTCCACATACGGAGATTTTACCATTAAATTATAGTTACCATATAATGAGATAGGACTGAATCGAACAGTCGCAGCCAAAGGCACTATAGCTACAATATAGGTCTAATTACCAACATTAGAACTATCCCATATGACTGGCGGGACTTGAACCCACACGGTTAATACCTATACAGCTTAAATGTATTATGTCTACCATTCCATCACAGTCATTATATTACCTTAATTTGAATAATTATTTATTTATATTATATAATTAATATATATATATATATATAATTTATATAATAATAATACTATCAATACTATAAATTCAAGCAGGGATAGCAATAGCTACACCGAATAATATAGGTAAAAATATCATTCAACATAAATTAATTAATTTATCATATCTAACCCGAGGTAAAGTAGCTCTAACTCAAATATAAGTAAATGCAAATATATTAGCTTTTAAACCTAAGATAATACCGGTACCACCACCAATAAATAATATAGCAGTTAAAGTACTTAAGAATAATATAGAAGCATATTCTGATAAAAAGAATAAAACAAATATACTACTACTATATTCAGTCATATGACCTGAAACTAATTCAGATTCAGCTTCAACATTATCAAAAGGAGGTCTAGCACATTCAGCAACACAACCTATATAAAACATTATAGCTAATGGTAATAAAGGAATACCATATCATATAGCTTCTTGTAAATAAATATATTTAGATAAATTCATAGTACCAGCTAATAAAATACATAATAAGATAATAGTAGTTAAAACTAATTCATAACTAATTAATTGAGCAGTAGAACGTATAGAACCTAATAAAGAATATTTACTATTAGCAGATCAACCAGCTAATAATGTACCAAATACACCAACACTACTAATAGCTAAAGTTAAAATAAAACCATAATTACTATCATAAATAGTGACACCCGGAGCAAAAGGTATAACAGATCAACATAATAAAGCTGATATTAAAGATATCATAGGACTTATAAATAATATTAATTTATCAGCATGAGTAGGTATAATAATTTCTTTTAATAATAATTTAGCTGCATCAGCTATAGCCATTAATATACCATAATAACCTACAGCATTAGGTCCAACCCTACGTTGCATATATCCTAATGTTTTACGTTCAGCTACTGTTAAAAATGCTACAGCTAATAATATACTTATAAACATTATTAATAATTCTATTATATTTAACATTATCTTGTTATACCTATAGCCCCTATAACAGATAATACTAATATTATACTTAATATAATAATAATTATAGCATATTCACTATAAAATAAAGAACCTATAATATTTAATTCATTATAAGTTGATGATATTGATTCAATAGGTGCATAAGTATCAAATGATATATCAAATGGTAATAATATTAATATTAATATAAATATTATTAATGGACTCATCCCTCCTACTGGTTTATATTCTATATTTAATAATGATAATATAAATAAAAATAATATTGCTATAGCTCCTACATATACTAATATATATAATATACCCATTAATACATATCCTGATATATATAATGATATAGCTATACTTATAAATAAACATATTAAAGCTAATATACTTTGTACTGGTGATAATAAACCTATAGCTAATATACTAGCTATACCACTTATTATTGACATAATTTAAATTTTAATAATAATATATATATATATATATAAATATATATATAAAATATATATTAACAAAGACTATACATACAACGTCACAACTTAGAATCGAACTAAGATCAATACATTAACAGTGTACAGCTCTACCATTGAGCTATTATGACATAATATCATTATTACCTAATCATTCAATGAAATCTTCAATAGAGACACATTCTAATTTAATAGGCATCATACCGTGATTAACACCACATAATTCACTACATTGACCATAATAAACACCAGTACGTTGAATTAAAGCACTAACTTGATTTAATCTACCAGGAGTAGCATCAACTTTAATACCTAATGAAGGGATAGTAAAACAATGTATAACATCATTAGCTGTTACTATAAATCTAACATGAGTATCAACAGGTACAACTATAGATGTATCAGTATCTAATAATCTTAAATTACCTGGTTCTAACATATCATCAGGGATAACATATGATTCATATTCTATTGTTTCTCCTAATGAATCTACAAAATCTGAATATTCATATTTTCAATATCATTGTAAACCTATAACTTTAATAGTCATAGCAGGAGTTAAAACTTCATCACATAAATATAATAAAATAAATGAAGGGAAAGCTATTAATAATAATATAATAGCTGGGAATATAGTTCATATAATTTCAATAACTTGACCATGTCTAATATATTTATAAGCAAATTTATTATCTTTATAATCATTAATTATAACATATAATATATATGAAACTAAACCTAATATTAAACATAAATAGAACATAATATGATCATATAATTCATGAATACCTTCAGCATTAGGTGTAGCTGTATCTTGTAATCTTATACCTCAAGGTGTAGGAACATCTAAAAATATCATTTTATATAAAATAAAATAAAATATATATAAAGATGGAATCCATCGGAATTGAACCGATATTACTTACATGCAAAGCAAGTGATTTACCATTAATCTAGGATCCCATTAGGTAATTAAAAATTAGCTAGAATCATTTAGTTCCATTATAATAAATTAATTATTAATTTAATTAATTATATTAATTTATATATAACTTCTTCTCTTATTAGTTATTATATCTATTATTTATAATTTAATATATATATATATATTATATATTATATATATATTATATATTATAAATATAATAATAATACTATTACATTATTATCTTTAATGTTAATAATAAATTTTATAGGTTTCATATTTGATATGCAGTCAATACTTACCTCAACTAAACTTAGCATATAATAATATAAAGATTTATCCTAGAATTATATAAATATAATAAAAATAAATAAATAATTATATATTATAACCATGGGTTTAGACTACATAATCCTCTCGTACACATGTAATTTAAAATTTATTATAAGACAATAGATGATAGAAACATTACTGGCTCACGCCGTAATTAACCCATCTCAAGTAGCTCTTTATATGACGAACAGTCATGCCCTTTATAGCTGCTGCGGCCATAAGGTTGAGCCTAGACGACCATTTTTGTTTACTTAATTATATTAAATAATTAAGATTATATTAATTTTTAATTTAATATTTCTATATATTTCTATATAGATCAGACTATGTCTTAAATATTATATAAATATTATATAATATTTTTGGGCTTTCGTGGAAAGATTATTGTTATACTACTCACTTTCTAGTCGTTGAACGTTTATATTTCTTATTTATATGTATAAAATATACTTCGCTGCATATTGTCATATATATTATTATATATATATAATATAAATAATATACTTAGATATTTATGCAATTAACCCAATTTAACCTCAACTATTGTCTATTTAATCGAGGTGGCAAACACCGCTGACGATATCAACTCTCTAGCGGTATTACCCTGTTATCCCTAACGTAACTTTGATTCGCTATCGACATACTATACTTAGTTATTGCCTGTTCACTATACCATACTTACGTACTAATTTAACCTGTTAGTTAAATTATCTTAACACAGTTATATTATTATATTTAACATTTCTTTATATATTTATATAATAATTATATTATATAATAAATAATTATATAAAGAATAACTAATTACCATTTAGCATTACTGTATTTAAATATACTATTATAATTTTTAAATTTTTATATATTTAAGTTAAACTTAAATAGATTTAAAAATATATTACAATTAAGTCATATAGACACATCAGTTATATTTTGTGATGTCGACGCCCCATCGAAACTAACCATGTTACCCTGTCTCATAATATATATGATATCTCTGTATATTATTATTATTTTCATTTATATTAAAATTAATTAGATTTTTAATATAAAGATGTAAAAAAATATTTTATTATTATATATATAAGTGATGATTAAATAAATATTAAATTATTTAAATAACATTATTTAAATTAATATTATATTAAGATAACACTATAGTAAAGCTGTATAGGGTCTTCTCGTCAATCTATTGTTATACAGTATCTTCACTGCAATTACTATTTCACTGAGACCCATATAGATACATTTATAGCATCGTGTACTCATTCATGCAGGACGCCAATTAAACGTCTAGGAATTTCGCTACCTTCGGATCCTCATAATAAGACCGCCGTTAATTAAAACATTATATATTATCTTTCTAACACTGGGCAGGTAGCACCTATTATACCAATCTTTGCAGATCTGCAATAGGCTACGTTTTTGGTAAACAGTCGCACTATATTTAAAGGGTTTAACCTTTATTGCCGAGTTCATTTATATGGATTTTCTCATTCTCCCTTCTTATTTTATTTAATCTTTATTTTAATTATATTCTTCTTTATTCTTTTTAGAGATTAAATTATAAATAATATAATTAATATAATAATATTATTATATTTTATATATATAATAATAATTAATTAAATAATATAATAAATATACCTGAGTCGGTTTACGGTACGGTTAATTTAATTTCTAGTTATTATACTCATCTTTATATTATTATCATAATATAAATTAGAGACCGTTAATTAATGTAAAACCTTATATTTATAGGAGGAAAGGCTTAGCCTTTCTAACGTTACTCAAGTCAGCATATTCTTCACTATTTTTATAGTGTAATCTGCTACCATAGCCCGCCCCGAAGGGGCGGGTATCTGTAATTCAGTCTATCTTTATAGGCCCGTATATCTACTCTTATTCTCTATATATCTATTAATGCGTTGTTACACGTTCTCTAGCAGTTGATTACTATCATATCCACTGATTAATTGTCTTATTAGAAATTTTATTTATATTTATATATTATATATATATTATTATAAATAATATAAGATTGATACCACTTAAAAATAGTTTAGGACTTACATTTTACAATCTAGGTTGTTTCCTTTTTATCATAGTACCTTATCGCACTATGATTGACTATTTAATTTTTATATTACATCTAGTTCAGATATTAGATTCGTATGATAAATTATAATAACTCCCATATAAAAATATATATATATTTATATATTTTAATATTCAAATCTAGTGATTTACCTAGTGTTATAAATTATTAAATGCTATACTAAGATATATTTCGCAGATAACCAGCTATCTGTATATTAGATTTGCCTTTCACTTCAATACATTATTCTTCAGAAGGTATTGCTACACCAACCTGTTCGGTCATATTATATATATTCTTATATTAAATATATTTATATTTACATTTTATATATTTATATATAATTTATATATATTATTATTATATAATTATAATATATATTATTTATATAATATACCTGATAATGTATAGATCATATACTTTCGGGTCTATTATTCTTAACTTATTCTTATTATATATAATTTTATTATATTTCGCTAATAATAATAACTCACTGACCCATTATACAAGAGGTACACTATTCTATAGCTGCTCTTTATTAAAGTATTTCTTCATTGACTTTCATTTATTTTTTATTTATCTTACTCTTTATACTCTTTTTTAATAAACTCTTTATATCTTTTTATCTTTCAATAAAATTATATAATTTATTTATTATAAGTGATATAAATTTCTTTAAATATATTTATTATATATATATAAATAATTTAATTAATATTCAATGTTTTTTATTACATATTCCCTCGCGGTACTTGATATTTATAATTATTTTTAGTATTAGTAGTAGTTCTACTTTTTTTATATCATTAGATATTACTTTTATACTCCTATAATTTCCCTCACCGGTAATCTTATAGTCCCTTTTGGTTTATTTATATCTTACTTAGATGTTTCAGTTCAGATATTTTTATCTTTCACTATTTCTAGTTTAGATCGGTTTAACCTTTTCCTCGTCTTTCATAATTATAATTCTATGTTCCATACTTTAATATATTGATTCTTTACGCTCGTTTTCAATTACCTCACCTATCACCCCTCTTACATTTTTTATATTATATTTTATTTTATTTATTTATTGACACACTTTTTTTATATTTTATCATTTTTTCACTTCTTCCATTAATTTAACTTAATTTTATCTTTATTTTTCTATTCTTTATTTATTTATTATATAATATAATTATAATATAATTATTAGACATTATATATTATTAATATAATATAATTAATAATTATTATAGATATTATAATATAATTAATATAATATTATTCTATATAATAATATAGACATTAATAATATAATTAATAGATTATATATAAATATATATATAAAATATAAAATAGATATATAAATATAATTAATAATTATTCATATATATATAAGATATATATATAAAGATATATATAAGAATATATATAAATATAAATATAAGATAAATAAATATAATAAATATATTTATAAAGATAAAGATATAAAGAGATAAATATATATAAATATAAAATAGAAAAAGATAGAGAATAGATATAAAATAAGAAATATAAGAATAAGGATATATAAGGATATATAAGGACAATATGGGTTAAAGGCGTGGGAGGATAAAGACATTGGAAATTAAATATTTCTCTGTTAATAGAACATATGTAATCTTAATAACAATATATGTACATATGTATTATTTTACAATATTATTTTTTAATTCGTAAAATTACATTTTATCGTATCATTTATTTTATTATATTATTATTAATATTAGTATATTAAATATTGTAATTATCCTTATTATTTAATGCATCTTTATTATATAAAGCATATATTTTTATATTTATTATTATATAATAATTATATATATTATAATATATAATATAAATTATATAAAAAGTTATTCTAATAAAGAATAATAAAATATAATAAATTGGATATTAGTTAATAAAGCAATGTTAGTTAAAAGGTATATATTGTTAAATATAAATGTATAATATAATATAATGTTATGGAAATAAGATAATAAAGTATAATAATATAAATAGAGGTATATTGTTAAATATAAATGTATAATATAATATAAAGTTATGGGATATAGAATAATAAAGTATAATAATATAAATAGGAGTATATGGTTGAATATAAATGGATATATAATAATATAATGGAATAATAATAATAAAGAAAGGTAAGATAATGGTTATCAAGACAATGATTATTATCTAACCTGAATATTGAAAACTAGCGAGAGAGGTTATATATCATAAAGTTATATGGATATATATATGTATAAAGATATATATATGGAGATATAATATATGTAACACCACATGTACTTATACTAATACTTTATTCTTCCCGAGATTTGCATCGTTCATTTTACACACTTAAATTTACATGTCTTATCTCTTATTCCTCATATAATTATATAATTATATCATTATATATATATATAATATATCTATATATATATTATTATTATTATAATAATTATTATATAAAATAAGATATAAAATATATAATATTATTTATATAAATAATAAAATGAGGGGTAAATAGAAGATAAAATAAATGAGTAATAAAAACGATGGAAATGTTGGTAAGAATAAACAGTGTATTAGGTACCATTAACACTACAATATATATCTTAATCATTACTCATATACTACGAATATAATACATTGTTATGATATAGTAATATTATTATTATTATTATACTCATATAATCTATTTCCATTCTATATATCTGATTATTCTTTATATATCTCTATCTCGTTCATTTTCAATTCCTCTATTATAGATAATAATCATTGTCTTGATAACCATTATCTTACCTTATTTATAATTATTATTCCAATATTTATATTTCATTATACATTTATATACAATAGATATATACCTTTTAATATATATCCAATTATTATCTAATAACCATTATCATATATATAATTATACTATTATAATCAACCCTATACCTCCTTTAATATATAGCCAGTTATTAACTAATAGCCATTATTATGTATATTATTATACTATAATATATAATAAATATATATCTTAATAATATATTATACAATATAATATATAAACCATTATTATATATATAATGATACTATATTAATATATAAATATAATATAGCAAATATAAATAATGATATAGCATAACCAATTTATTCAGTTAAGTTAGTTAACAGGTATAATTTCTATTAATTATTTCTCCATATTATTTATTATTCCATTTATTTATTTATATTCCCCACTACATTAGGTAAGATTTCATCTATTTATTTCTCATAATTAATACAAATTATTTATATTTTTGATGAT